CTCTTCCGAGACCGGGACCTTTTATCATAACTTCTGCTCGTTGCATACCCTGATCTACCACAGTACGAATAGCATCTAAAGCGGCTGCTTGCGCAGCATAGGGTGTTCCCCTTCTTGTGCCTTTGAATCCAGAAGTACCGGCGGAGGCCCAAGAAACCACTCGACCTCGTACATCTGTAACAGTTACAATGGTATTGTTGAAACTGGCTTGAACATGAATAACTCCTTTTGGTATTCTACGTCCAGTCTTACGTAAACCAATACGCCCATTCCTACGCGAACCAATTCTTTGTATAGGTTTTGCCATATTTTATCATCTCATAAATATGAATCAGAAATATATAGAAAGATACGGAGATATCCATTTCATGTTAAAACAAATCTTTTATTTTTACATAACCCCTCTTTGAGAAACTTTAGAAAGATTATCCTTGTCTCTGTTTATGTCTCGGATTGGAACAAATCACTATAATTCGTCCGCGCCTACGGATCAGTCGACATTTTTCACAAATTTTACGAACAGAAGCCCTTATTTTCATATTTCTCACTCCTTACTTTAATTTTGAATCTATTCCTTGGAAGAAACTAAGTCTCTTTTTTTTTCTTCAAATTGTACCTTTGATGAAAGAGATGTTTTCAAAAAGAATCTATCTAATCGTTCGAATCTTTGTTCCGAAGTCTATAAATTATACGTCTCCTGGTTGAATAATATTGCCTTATTTCCATTTTTATTCTATCCCCCGGCAGTGTTCGTATCAAACTGCGTCGGATCCTCCCCGAAATATAACCTAGAATTAGATCTTCATTATATAAACGGATTCGGAGAGTATACCATTGGGAAATGATTCAGTAATTAAACCTTCATGAATCATTTTTTTTTCATTCCAGGCAACCTCCTTGAAGTATCAACTAATGGAGGAAGAGTTATATAACTCATCTTTCCTCTCTATTTCACAAATAGGAAGTTAGAGATCAAATTAGGATACCGGAGGAAGATTACCATATATAACACAAAATTTCTCCTCCAATTTTTTCTAGTCTAGCTTCTCGATCTGTCATTATCCCTCGAGAAGTGGAAAGAATTACAATTCCCATTCCACCTAAAATCTTAGGAATTTTTTTATAGTTGGAATAAATTCGTAGACCGGGTCGACTGATACGTTTTAAAATAGTTCTATATATTCCTTTCCTAGTTCTTCTATGGCGTAAGGTTGAAACCAAGAAATTTTTATTACTTTCCTGATGTTTCCGAACATTTTCAATAAAACCCTCTCGTAGGAGTATTTTAACAATGTTTTCGGTGATATTTGTGGATGCTATTCGAACCGTTCCATTTTGACTCATGTCAGCATTTCTTATAGAAGTTATTATATCAGCAATCGCGTCTCTGCCCATGACAAATTATAATTACCGGTGCTTCCTAATTTTGATATAATCAACATGTTTTTTTATTTGAATACTTCAAAGTATTCATTATTTAATTTATTATTATATTAATAATAAATTAATTATTAAATTATTAAAAGTATATGCGTGAGACACAATCTATTAATTGGGTTTATTTCAGATATCCTACTAGAACAATATCATAGTTTGATATATGACTATGAGTCTTTATAATACTTCGGGAGCTAATGAAACTATTTTAGTAAAATTCAATTGTCTCAATTCCCGAGCAATCGCACCAAAAACTCTAGTTCCTTTTGGATTTCCTTCTTGATCAATGACAACCGCTGCATTGTCATCATATCGTATTATCATACCGTTGTCACGTTTGAGTTCTTTACATGTACGTACAATTACAGCTCTTATTACTTCTGATCTTTCTAGAGGCATATTGGGCACTGCTTCTTTAATTACAGCAACAATAATGTCACCAATATGAGCATATCTATGATTACCAGCTCCTATGATTCGAATACACATTAATTCTCGAGCTCCACTGTTATCTGCTACATTCAAAAGGGTCTGAGGTTGAATCATATCATTTTTATTTGAATCTATTATTTCAATGTAAAGAATGAGGAAAAAGAAGAAATAGTGTTTGTCTAAAAATAAAGAAACTCGTGGTTGTTTTTTCATCCCTTTTTTATATTTAGTTCTACATTCCTATCCTAAAATAAAAAATTGAGTTTTTATAGGCATTTTGCACGCAGCTATTGAAATTGCTGCTCTGGCTACAGTTTCTGAGACTCCGCCCATTTCATAAAGTATGCGGCCGGGTTTAACAACAGATACCCAATATTCGGGAGATCCCTTTCCCGACCCCATACGTGTTTCCGCGGGCCTTACTGTAATAGGTTTATCGGGAAAAACACGTACCCATATTTTTCCGCCACGACGTACATATCGTGTTATTGCTCTTCGTCCTGCTTCTATTTGTCTAGCAGTAATCCAAGCGGGTTCAAGTGCCTGAAGAGCATATCTGCCGAAACAAATATGATTACCCCGGCAAGATATTCCTTTCATTCTTCCTCTATGTTGCTTACGAAATCTGGTTCTTTTGGGGTTATAGTTGATGGTTTTTTCCCACCTCTACTACAGAACCGGACATGAGAGTTTCTTCTCATCCAGCTCCTCACGAATGAAAGGATTCGATAATATTACAGATGCACATGTATTTAATAACTAATACATTAAACTAAGTAATGGGATTTATTGATATTATATTTCATTTATTAGATAAGAATATTAGATAAGCAGCTGTATATGCGGTTAGATTTTTCTATTTATAGATATAGATAATGTTTCTTTTCCGGATCCTTATTTATTTTACTTTTCTTTTAGTAAATTATTGAATAAAGACAATATTGGAATCCAATAAATAAGAAATAGGGGTTTCGCGGGCGAATATTGACTCTTTCCTTTTCCTGCTTTATTTGTAGGATCAATCCACGACTTCTCAGAGTAAAAAAATGTGTTCTTGGTTCATTCCGCCATCCTGCCTGCTCAATCATTTGGATTCTTTTAAATAGAATCCTATATACTATAGTCACAGGTTTCGTCGTTCCTATAGCTTCTCCGTTAATGATTAGGCCTAAACTCTGCAATGGAGCTCTCAACAAAATCTGTTCCCGAGTCAATCTTCTCAGTTTCTATTAACCGGGAGCTCTTTATTATTTATATTATATATCAATTGATACAATATTAAATATTAAAACAATAATGCTTTATTACACTGCCTTTTATTTATATGAGGTAATTCATAGACCATACATATTGGAATCATATATCATTGATATTTTTGTTCTCTCTTTCTATCACCTTTCCATTTATCCGCATCCCTTTATTTTTTTTTCAAATCCACAATCGGATTTGTTTGTTATGGAACAATTTCAGTTGTTACAACTATATGATTGATCCAGTCATATAGTGACTGTTTTGGGGATCTCGACAATATGAAGCAATAAGTTAGTTATTAGTTTTTAATTTTTTTTTATATAGTAGTTGTAGTTATTGAGTTAATACTAGGGATCAGTCTTTATTTTGATCCTACTAAAAATAAAAACTCTAAAGAAAAAACTAACGAGTCACACACTAAGCATAGCAATTATATAAAAATAAAAAAAAAGTTAATTTCTTTTTTTATTCAACCTTATAGAATTAGAATTGTTTATTTTTGTTTGATTTAACAGAAAAATAGAAAAAGTTTCTAGTTTTTTGTTCTATATATCACTATATTACTATTACTGGATAGAATAACAAGATAAATAAAGGTTTATTATTCTTCATCCACAAATATCCAAATTTTGAGGCCTAGTACTCCATGGATAGTTCGAATTGTATAGGAACAATGATCAATTTTAGCGCGAATTGTTTGTAGAGGAACTCTACCTTCTCTGATCCATTCGACACGCGCAATTTCTTTTCCGTCAATACGTCCTGCAATTTTTATTTGAATTCCTTTTGTATCTGTTTGTTCAGTTAATTCAATAGCTCTTTTCATTGCCTTTCGAAACGAAACTCTATTTCTTAATTGAGAAGCCATATATTCTGCAAGAATATTGGGGTCTCCATAAGGTTTTTCTATTCGTGTGATAGCAATGTTGATTCTTCGGTTCACAGAACGAAATTCTTTTTGTACATTCATCTGTAATTCTTCGATTCCTCGTGTTTGTCCCTCTATTAATAAATTTGGGAATCCAATATGGATTATGACCTGGATTAAATCAACTCTTTTTTTTATTTCTATACGCGCAATTCCAATTCCTTCGAAACCTGAGGATATTCTCTTATTTTTTTGTACATAGTTCTTGATACAATTCCGTATTTTCTCATCTTCTTGTAGACCTACATAAAAATTTTTTGGTTGTGCGAACCAAAAGGAATGATGATTTTGGGTTGTACCAAGTCTGAAACCAAGTGGATTTATTTTTTGTCCCATATTTTTTATTATATTATCTTTCCATCTATTTTTTTTCGAAATATGAATCTAAATCTTAAATTCATCGAAAGATAATTTGGATTTATCTTTTAATACAATTGTTATATGACAAGTGGGTCTTTTTATCGGATAACTACGTCCTCGAGCTCTAGGTCTTAATTTTTTCACAAAAGGACCTCCATTGACTTCGGCTTTACTAATGAATAAATCGGTTTCGTTCAAACCCATATTATGACTAGCGTTTGCTGCTGCGGAATAAACCAATTTTAAAATGGGATAAGATGCTCGATAAGGCATAAGTTCCAATATCATAATCGTTTCCTCATAAGAACGCCCGCGAATCTGATCAATTACTCTTTGCGCTTTGAAAACAGACATACATATATGTTGAGCTAAAACAGGTATAGCTCCACTCGAATTTGAGTGATTTTTCTTTATCATAAGGTTATCCCCCGCCAATGAATGATAAGTATCTATTTTTTTTTTCAAAATTAACGACGAGATTTATTATCGTTTCTCGCATGTCTCGCGAAAGTCAGAGTAGGCGCGAATTCTCCCAATTTGTGACCTACCATACGATCTGTTATATAAATAGGTAAATGTTCCTTTCCATTATGAATAGCGATTGTATGGCCAATCATTTTGGGTATAATGGTAGATGCCCGAGACCAAGTTACTATTATTTCTTTCTCCTCCCTCATGTTGAGTTTTTCAATTTTTCTTGATAAGTGATTAGCTACAAAAGGGTTTTTTTTTCGTGAACGTGCCACAGCTGATTACTCCTTTTTTTACATTTTAAAGATTGGCATTCTATGCCCAATAGAATATCTCGATCTAAGTATGAAGGTAAGAATAAATACAATAATGATGAATGGAAAAAAGAGAAAATCCTTTAGCTAGATAAGGGGCGGATGTAGCCAAGTGGATCAAGGCAGTGGATTGTGAATCCACCACGCGCGGGTTCAATTCCCGTCGTTCGCCCATCACATTATTTCAAATTCAAAAAATGAGATTTTCAATATTCCTATTTACGGCGACGAAGAATAAAACTATCACTATATTTTTTCCTTTTTCGACTTCTTCTTCCAAGCGCAGGATAACCCCAAGGAGTTGTGGGTTTTTTTCTACCAATTGGGGCTTTCCCTTCCCCACCTCCATGGGGATGGTCTACAGGGTTCATAACTACTCCTCTTACTACAGGACGCTTACCTATCCAACACTTCGATCCGGCTCTACCCAAACTTTGTTGATTCACCCCAACATTACCCACTTGTCCGACTGTTGCTAAGCAGTTTTTGGATATCAAACGGACCTCCCCGGATGGTAATCTTAATGTGGCTGATTTACCCTCTTTTGCGATCAGCTTCGCTACAGCGCCCGCCGCTCTAGCTAATTGTCCACCCTTTCCAAGCGTGATTTCTATGTTATGTATGGCCGTGCCTAAGGGCATATCGGTTGAAGTAGATTCTTCTTTTAAAAACCCCTTCCCAAACTGTACAAGCTTCTTCCAAAGCATACGGCTTTCTAGATGTATATGATGATATCTAGACAGATGGATCTTTATCTTATATGAATCGTATGATAAAGTACCACATGAGTGGATATATAGGAATCCAAATCTGCCGAATCACTCATGTATGATCTTCTACATCCTAGGTCTCCCCGTTCCATCATCTGGCTTATGTTCTTCATGTAGCATTCAGACCGAATGACTCTATGAAATTACGTCGATACTTCCACATATTACGGGTAACGTAGGAGACATCTCTATTTTTCCCGGGGGGATCTTTATAATTACCACTGCTTAGCTTTCAATTCGCCTCTGACCATCAAATTAAATGTGAATAACCCGTCCTCCTCTCTTTGAAACAAGGGGCGCTTCCGGTTCTGTGCGTGCTTCAAACAATTTTGTCTTCTCCATATTACCATATCTCTAGAGTCAATAATTTTCTATGAGGAACTACTGAACTCAATCACTTGCTGCCGTTACTCAACAGTTTTCTGTTGAGGTCTATCCCATAGAGGTACTCAAATTGGATCAGTGATTGATTTCTAGGTTTCATCGTAAACCTAATTGGTTACTTCCAATTACGTAAATCAATAGTTCAAACCGCACTCAAAGGTAGGGCATTTCCCATTGATATAGGGACTTCTGTACCAGAAACAATGGTATCTCCAATTATAGCCCCTCTGGGGTGTAAAATATATCTTTTCTCGCCATCCCCATAATGTATGAGACAAATGTATGCATTTCGATTAGGGTCGTATTCTATGGTTACGATTCTACCAGATATGTCTTTTTCATTCCGTCGAAAATCGATTTTACGGTATAGACGCTTATGACCTCCCCCTCTATGTCTTGCGGTAATGATTCCTCTGGCATTACGACCTTTACCACAATGATGCTGTCCACAGATCAAATTATTTCGTGGATTGGATTTCATTTGACTGTCTATGGCTCTATTACGTGTGCTCGGGGTAGAAGTTTTGTATAAATGTATCGCCGTGTTATTAAGTATTTTGCTTTAAGTTCTTTTCTCTATAAGAGGTGGAATAGAATAACCCGGTTGAAGCGTAATGATCATACGTCTGTAATGCATTGTATGTCCCATAATAGGTCCTATTCTTCTACCCTTTCCTGGGAGTCGATGACTATTCATAGCTATTACCTTGACACCAAAGAAGAGTTCGACCCAATGCTTTATTTCTGTCCTAGTTGATCCTGATTCGACATTAGAAGTATATTGATTGTTCCCCAATAACCGAATACTTTTTTCTGTAAATACTGCATATTTGATTCCATCCATAACTCCATTTTCTTCCCCCAGTATCGATAAGAATTCTAGTTCTTACTGTTCATATGTTATGGTATATTCATACCATACCAATTCGTTATGGATGGATGATGAGATTCCATTGATACAGAGCCAATTCCAATAGACTTATGGAACGTTCCCATTGGGATGCATCCAGCAGGAATTGAACCTACGAATTTGCCAATTATGAGTTGGGCGCTTTAACCATTCAGCCATGGATGCTTAACAGGGCTCATTGTACATCGTGAATAACCACATTCCAATTGAAATGAAATCTTTAGGAGAAATCAATGAAAATCTTTAGGAGGAATCAATGAAACGATATCAATTCCAATTCTGGATCTTCGAATTGAGAGAGATATTGAGAGAGATCAAGAATTCTCACTCTTTCTTAGATTCATGGATCAAATTCGATTCAGTGGGATCTTTCACTCACATTTTTTTCCACCAAGAACGTTTTATGAAACTCTCTGACCCCCGAATTTGGAGTATCCTACTTTCACGTGATTCACAGGGTTCAACAAGAAATCGATATTTCACGATCAAAGGTGTAGTACTGCTTGTAGTAGTGGTCCTTATATCTCGTATTACCAATCGAAAGATGGTCGAAAGAAAAAATCTCTATTTGATGGGGCTTCTTCCTATACCTATGAATTCCATTGGACCCAGAAATGAGACATTGGAAGAATCTTTTTGGTCTTCCAATATCAATAGGTTGATTGTTTCGCTCCTGTATCTTCCAAAAGAGAAAAAGATTTCTGAGAGTTGTTTCATGGATCCGCAAGAGAGTACTTGGGTTCTCCCCAAAAATAAAAAGTGTATCATGCCTGAATCGAACCGGGGCTCGCAGTGGTGGAGGAACCGGATCGGAAAAAAGAGGGATTCTAGTTGTAAGATAGCTAATGAAACCGTAGCTGGAATTGAGATCTCATTCAAAGAGAAAGATAGCAAATATCTGGAGTTTCTTTTTTTATCCTATACGGATGATCCGATCCGCAAGGACCATGATTGGGAATTGTTGGATCGTCTTTCTCCGAGGAAGAAGCGAAACATAATCAACTTGAATTCGGGACAGCTATTCGAAATCTTAGGGAAAGACTTGATTTGTTATCTCATGTCTGCTTTTCGTGAAAAAAGACCAATGGAAGGGGAGGGTTTCTTCAAACAACAAGGAGCTGAGGCAACTATTCAATCAAATGATATTGAGCACGTTTCCCATCTCTTCTCGAGAAACAAGTGGGGTATTTCTTTGCAAAATTGTGCTCAATTTCATATGTGGCAATTCCGCCAAGATCTCTTCGTTAGTTGGGGGAAGAATCAGCACGAATCGGATTTTTTGAGGAACGTATCGAGAGAGAATTGGATTTGGTTAGACAATGTGTGGTTGGTAAACAAGGATCGGTTTTTTAGCAGGGTACGGAATGTATTGTCAAATATTCAATATGATTCCACAAGATCTATTTTTGTTCAAGTAACGGATTCTAGCCAATCGAAAGGATCCTCTGATCAATCCAGAGATCATTTCGATTCCATTAGAAATGAGGATTCAGAATATCACACATTGATCGATCAAACAGAGATTCAGCAACTAGAAGAAAGATCGATTCTTTGGGATCCTTCCTTTCTTCAAACGGAACGAACAGAGATAGAATCAGATCGATTCCCGAAATGCCTTTTTGGATCTTCCTCAATGTCCCGGCTATTCACGAAACGTGAGAAGCAGATGAATAATCATCTGCTTCCGAAAGAAATCGAAGAATTTCTTGGGAATCCTACAAGATCAATTCGTTCTTTTTTCTCTGACAGATGGTCAGAACTTCATCTGGGTTCGAATCCTACTGAGAGGTCCACTAGAGATCAGAAATTTTGGAAGAAAAAACAAGATGTTTCTTTTGTCCCTTCCAGGCGATCGGAAAATAAAGAAATGGTTGATATATTCAAGATAATTACGTATTTACAAAATACCGTCTCAATTCATCCTATTTCATCAGATCCGGGATGTGATATGGTTCCGAAGGATGAACCGGATATGGACAGTTCCAATAAGATTTCATTCTTGAAAAAAAATCCATTTTTGGATTTATTTCATCTATTCCATAACCGGAACAAAGGGGGATACACGTTACACCACGATTTTGAATCAGAAGAGAGATTTCAAGAAATGGCAGATCTATTCACTCTATCAATAACCGAGTCGGATCTGGTGTATCATAGGGGATTTGCCTTTTCTATTGATTCCTACGGGTTGGATCAAAAAAAATTCTTGAATGAGGTATTCAATCGAAGGATCAGAAAAAAATCGGTCCGGATCTACTGCGGGAATGATTTGGAAGATCCAAAACTAAAAACAGCGGTATTTGCTAGCAACAACATCATGGAGGCAGTCAATCAATATAGATTGATCCGAAATCTGATTCAAATCCAATATAGCATCTATGGGTACATAAGAAATGTATCGAATCGATTCTTTTTAATGAATCGATCCAATCGCAACTTCGAATATGGAATTCAAAGGGATCAAATAGGAAATGATACTCTGAATCATATAACTATAATGAAATATACGATCAACCAACATTTATTGAATTTGAAAAAGAGTCAGAAGAAATGGTTTGATCCTCTTATTTCTCGAACCGAGAGATCCATGAATCGGGATCCTGATGCATATAGATACAAATGGTCCAATGGGAGCAAGAATTTACAGGAACATTTGGAACATTTCGTTTCTGAACAGAAGAACCGTTTTCAAGTAGTGTTCGATGGATTACGTATGAATCAATATTCGATTGATTGGTCCGAG